TTCGATCTCCGGATTACAAGACCGGCGCTTTATGTCTAAGCTACTAGGGCAGTTGAAGTTAAGAAGTTTGTTTTCCAATCAGCCTGCTACTGGGATTAGGGCCAGGAATAGTATGAAATATAGGACTGAGGCGATTTGGCCAATAATGATGAATGGGTGTTCGACTGGTATTCCGCCGATTCAGGTTAGGATGAGTACGTCGGCGACCAGGGCTCAGAATAAGAATTGGGTGAGGGGGCGGAAGGTTAATCCTTGTTGTTTGGAGGTATGTAGTAGGGGGACGACTATTAATACTAGGATGGAGAATAGTAATGCTAATACACCGCCTAGTTTGTTTGGGATGGAGCGCAGGATTGCGTAGGCGAATAGGAAGTATCATTCTGGTTTGATATGGGGAGGGGTCACTAAGGGGTTGGCTGGGGTGAAGTTTTCTGGGTCGCCTAGGAGGTTTGGTGAGAATAGGGCCAGGGTTGCGAGGGCAGTGATGAGGGCGATAAATCCGAAGAGGTCTTTGTAGGAGAAGTAGGGGTGGAAGGAGATTTTGTCTGCGTCGGAGTTTAGCCCGATTGGGTTGTTAGAGCCTGTTTCGTGGAGGAATAGGGCGTGGAGTACTGTGGCTGCAATGACTGCGAATGGAAGGAGGAAGTGGAATGTGAAGAATCGTGTTAATGTTGCGTTGTCTACGGAGAAGCCTCCCCAGATTCATTGTACAAGTGCATCTCCTATGTATGGTACGGCTGATAGGAGGTTTGTAATTACTGTGGCGCCCCAGAAAGATATTTGGCCTCACGGCAGGACATAGCCTACGAATGCGGTTGCTATTACTAGCAATAGGAGGATGACACCGATGTTTCAGGTTTCTTTGTATAGGTAGGAGCCATAATATAGTCCTCGTCCGATGTGTAAATAGATGCAGATGAAGAAAAAGGAGGCGCCGTTGGCGTGTAGGTTGCGAATAATTCAGCCATAGTTGACGTCTCGGCAGATGTGGGCTACTGAAGAGAAGGCGGTTGAAACATCTGAAGTGTAGTGTATGGCTAGGAATAGTCCTGTTAGAATCTGTACTGCAAGGCATAGTAGTAGCAGAGAGCCGAAGTTTCATCAGGCGGAGATATTTGATGGGGCAGGGAGATCAATTAGTGCGTCGTTGATAATTTTGAATAGGGGGTGAGTTTTACGGGTGACCATGGTTCTTGTAGTTGAATAACAACGGTGGTTTTTCAAGTCATTAGTTCTGGTTAAAATCCGGGCGAGAATTATGATATATTTTCTTGATATTTTTCTGTTAGGGTTGGTTGTTGGGTTGGTTGGAGTTGCTTCTAACCCTGCTCCGTATTTTGCTGCTTTAGGCTTGGCAATGGCGGCGGGGGTTGGGTGTGGGGTTTTGATTGGGCATGGTGGGTCGTTAGTGGGTTTAATGTTATTTTTAATTTATTTGGGTGGAATGTTAGTTGTATTTGCGTATTCGGCGGCTTTGGCGGCTGAACCATTTCCTGAGACTTGGGGGGCAGGGTCGGTTAAGGCTTATGTTTTGATGTATTTGTTTGGGGTTGGAGTAGCTGTGTGGTGATTTTGAGGTAGCCATGGTGGTTGGGTTGTTGTGGATGAGTTTAAGGAGTTTTTTGTAGTACGGGGGGATGTTAGTGGTATTTCTTTGATGTACTCTGTTGGGGGTGGAATATTGGTTGTATGTGCGTGGGTGTTGTTGTTATGTCTTTTTGTAGTGTTGGAGTTGACTCGAGGTTTGGGACGTGGTACACTTCGGGCGGTTTAGAATGTTGATAGGATAGTGATGATTAGGGCTGTAGAGACCAGGTAGAAGGTGAGATAGATTTTGACAATGTTAGTGCTTATGTTGTCAAATGTTGAGGAAATAAGGTTGTGTAGGGGGTGCAATCCTTTGGGCCCCATTTCTAGTCACTGTCGGTCGAGCTTTGTGGCTTGTTTTCCTAAAGTGAGGTTAATTTTTGGAACTAGGCGGTGGATGACTGGTGGGAAGAATCCGAGTATATTGGAGAAGTTGTGAAGTGCGAGGGTTGGGGTGATTTTAATTTGTTTTGAGGTTGCTGTGGTTAATGCTAGGGCAATAATTAAGCCTGTGATTGTAACTGCTAGTGCAGCTATTTTAAGAGCAAGGGGTATGGTTATGATGGGGGTTTTTAATGGGAGGAAGTTTGAGGCAATGACAAGGCCTGCGATAATACTTCCTCAGGCTAGACGTTCAATTGGTGCGATTACTGCGGGGTGGTTTTCATTGATTGGGGATAGTGGAAGGAATCGAGGGGAGCCTATGGTTACGAAGAATACAATTCGTAGGCTGTAAACTGCGGTGAAAGATGTAGCAATTAGTGTAATGGCCAGGGCACAGGCGTTTAGATGGGAGGTGTTTAGTGCTTCAATGATTGCGTCTTTTGAGAAAAAACCTGCTAGGAAGGGTATTCCTGTAAGGGCCAGGCTGCCAATGACAAGGCAGGAAGAGGTGAAGGGCATAAGTTTGTGTAATCCTCCTATTTTCCGAATGTCTTGTTCGTCGTTTAGGCTATGAATAATTGAGCCAGAGCATAGGAATAGCATAGCTTTGAAAAAGGCGTGGGTGCAGATGTGTAGGAAGGCTAGCTGGGGTTGGTTTAATCCGATAGTAACTATTATCAGGCCTAGTTGACTTGATGTTGAGAAAGCTACGATTTTTTTGATGTCGTTTTGAGTTAGAGCGCAGGTGGCAGTGAATAGGGTTGTTAGGGCGCCTAGGCATAGGCAGGTGGTGAGGGCTGTCTGGTTATCTTCCATTAGTGGGTGGAGTCGGATTAGTAGGAAAATTCCTGCAACCACTATTGTGCTTGAGTGCAGTAGGGCTGAGACAGGGGTTGGGCCTTCTATTGCTGATGGTAATCAGGGGTGTAGGCCAAATTGGGCAGATTTTCCTGTGGCGGCTAAGATGATGCCCATTAGGGGGAGTGTTATGTCAAATTCTTTGGATAATAAAAAAATTTGTGGAATTTCTCATGAGTTTAGGTTTATTGCGATTCAGGCAATGGTTAGAATGAGACCTACGTCTCCTACTCGGTTATAAAGGACTGCCTGGAGGGCTGCTGTGTTGGCGTCGGCTCGCCCGTGTCATCATCCGATCAATAAGAAAGATATAATGCCTACTCCTTCTCATCCAATGAATAGTTGGAAGAGGTTATTGGCGGTTACAAGGGTGATTATGGCTACTAGGAATAGTAGTAGGTATTTAAAGAATCGGTTTAGGTACGGGTCGGAGTGTATGTATCATGATGCAAATTCTAGAATGGACCATGTCACGTATAGGGCGATTGGGGTGAAGATTAAAGAATAGTGGTCGAATTTAAAACTAATGTTAATGTCAAAGTTTATAATATTTATTCAGTTTCAGGTGGTGATGATGTTTTCTGTTCCTTGGTCCAGAAAGATGATTAGGGGGAGAATATTGATGAAGAATGCAGTGCTTACGGCGGTTTTGGCGTATATAGTGGCTCAGTTTTGGTTTAGTGGTTTTGGGGTTAGTGTTATGAGAAGGGGTCAAACTAGAATTGTTAAGGTTAAGAGTAGGGTAGTAGTTATAATAGTATTTACCATAGCTGCTACTTGGAGTTGCACCAAGAGTTTTTGGTTCCTAAGACCAACGGATGAACTATTATCCTTTAGAAGCATTGCGAATGAGCCACGGAGTTTAACCGTGGGGGTAGGGATTAGCAGTCCTTATTGCTATCGGGCCTCTTTCGGTGGATAAGAGGAGTTTAACCTCTATTTTTAGAACCACAATCTAATGTTTTAATGTTAAACTATATCTACAATATCATCAGCCTCATATGATTTCTGGCTTTGTAATGAGGAGAATAATTGGTAGTAGGTGAAGTGTTATTAGCAGATGTTCTCGTGTGTGGAATGGTTGTAAGTTAATAATATGTTGTGGTAGAGGGCCTCGTTGGGTCATTAGGAATAGGTAGAGTGAATAGGCTGCGGTGATCAGGGTTCCTGCTCCAGTTAATGCCAGAGTTCAGGGGGATCAGTTAAATATTGCTGTAATAATTACTAATTCTCCTATTAGGTTTGGTAGGGGAGGGAGGGCCAGGTTTGCCAGGTTTGAGATAAATCATCAGACGGCAGTTAAGGGGAAGATAAGTTGTAAGCCTCGGGCTAGGAGTATTGTTCGGCTGTGGGTTCGTTCGTAGGTTGTGTTCGCCAGGCAGAATAGGGCGGATGAAACTAGGCCGTGGGCGATTATTAGTACTAGGGCTCCGGTAAAGCCTCATGGGGTCTGGATTAGGATGCCTCCTGCTACTAGTCCCATGTGGCTGACAGAAGAGTAGGCGATTAATGATTTTAGGTCAGTTTGTCGTAGGCAGATTGATCCTGTTATGATTACACCTCATAGGGCTAGTGCGATAATTGGATAAACTAGGTCTTTGGATAGGGGGTCTAAGACAATTATTATTCGTATTATGCCGTAGCCGCCTAGTTTTAGTAAAATTGCTGCTAGTACTATAGAGCCTGCTACGGGGGCTTCTACGTGAGCTTTTGGTAATCATAAGTGAACCCCATATAGGGGTATTTTCACTAGAAAGGCGATTAGGCAGCCTGCTCATCAGATTTTATCCCCTCAGGAGTTTATAGCTAGGGGGTGTGAGTATTGGATTGTGAGCATTGATAGTGTTCCTAGGTTTTGATGTAATAATAGTAGGGCTACTAGTAGGGGGAGAGATCCTGCTAGGGTGTAAAATAGGAAGTATGTGCCAGCACTTAGGCGTTCGGCTTGGTTTCCTCATCGGGTGATAATGATTAGTGTGGGGATAAGGGTGGCCTCGAATATGACGTAGAACATAATGATCTCTGTGGCACCGAATGCTATGATTAGGAAGGTTTGTAGTGAAGCCAGAAGGGTGATGTAGCTTCGTTGGCGGCTGAGGGGTTCTGTTTTGATGTGATTTTGGCTGGCGAGGATTATGAGAGGGAGGAGTCAACAAGTGAGTACTAGTAGAGGTGTTGAGAGGGGGTCTGTGCCTATGTAGAGATTTGAAGAAGTTCAGCCTGTCTCTGAGGACCATTTAATTCAGGTAAGACTAATAAGTGCGATGGCCAAGCTTTGAAGTGTTGTTGTGGTTCATAGCCATTTAGGAGAGGAGAGCCAAATTGTTGGGAATAGCATAATTGTGGGGATTAGGATTTTTAGCATTGTAGGAGGTTTAGTGCTTGGAGTCGATCTGTTCCATGGGTTCGAGCTGTGGCGACGAGCAGAGCCAGACCTGCGCTGGCCTCGCAGGCTGAGAAGGCTAGTAGGAGGATGGGGGCTGCTGAGAAGGCAGTTGCTTCTAATTGTAGTATTCATAGGGCTAGAGCGATGAATAGTGATAGTATTATTCCTTCTAGGCATAGCAGTGCTGATAGAAGGTGAGTGCGGTGGAAGGCTAAGCCTATTAATCCTAAAGTGAATGCTGAGGTGAAGCTGAAGTATACTGGTGTCATAAGGGGATCACGGACTTTAACCGTGGTTTTCTGAGCCGAAATCAGAGGTCTTAATTTGGACTAATACCCTATTCAGCTCATTCTAGGCCTCCTTGAAGTCATTCGTAGATTAGGCCCAGTGTAAGTAGAATAAGGACTGTTGCAGCTCATAGGAGTGTATATGTTGGGCTTGGTAGTTGATTACCTCAGGGTAGGGGGATGAGGAGGGCGATTTCTAGGTCGAATAGCAGGAATAGAATAGCCACTAGAAAAAATCGTAGTGAGAAGGGCAGGCGTGCTGAGCCTAGAGGGTCGAAGCCGCATTCATAGGGGGAAAGTTTTTCTGCGTCTGGGGCTATTTGGGGCAGCCAGAATGATACTAAGGCCAAAACTAGGGAGAGGGCTGTGGTGATCAGTAGGACAGTCATAATTAAGTTCATTATCTTTCCTTGGAGTTTAACCAAGACTAGGTGATTGGAAGTCACTCGTACTAACTTTGAAATACTAGAAAGATATGAGCCTCATCAGTAAATAGAGACGTATAGGAATAGTCATACTACATCTACGAAGTGTCAGTATCAGGCGGCTGCTTCAAATCCGAAGTGATGTTCTGATGTAAAGTGGTATTGGATTTGTCGTAGTAGGCAGATGGCGAGGAAAGTTGTGCCAATAATAACATGAAGTCCGTGAAAACCTGTGGCTACGAAGAAGGTTGAGCCGTAAACCCCATCTGCAATAGTGAAGGGAGCCTCGTAGTATTCCATGGCTTGGAGAGCAGTAAAGTATAGGCCTAGTAGAATAGTCAGTGCTAGAGACTGGATTGCTTGTTTGCGTTCACCTTCTATTAAGCTGTGGTGGGCTCAAGTTACTGTTACTCCAGAAGCTAGTAGGACGGCGGTGTTAAGTAGTGGCACTTCGAAGGGGTCTAAAGGTGTAATGCCAGTTGGGGGTCAGCACCCTCCTAGCTCAGGGGTAGGGGCGAGGCTAGAATGGTAGAAGGCTCAGAAGAATCCTAGGAAGAATAGCACTTCTGAGGTGATGAACAAGATTATTCCATATCGTAGGCCTTTTTGCACTGGAGGGGTGTGGTGTCCTTGGAAGGTGCCTTCTCGGACAATGTCTCGTCATCATTGGTACATTGTGAGGAGTAGTAGTATTAGGCCTAGTGTTAGAAGAGTTGTTGAATGAAAGTGGAACCAGATCGCTAGACCTGATGTTATTAAGAGAGCAGCTACTGCCCCGGTTAAGGGCCATGGGCTTGGATCAACCATGTGATATGCATGTGCTTGGTGGGCCATTAGACGTTTTCTTGTAGGTAGAGGCTTAATAGGAGGACAAATACGTATGCCTGGATAACAGCAACTGCTACTTCTAGGAGGGTCAGCAGGACTAGAAGGATGGCGGTGAGAGTTGCTACTGTAGTTATTATGGGTAATAGGGTGATTGTTGCAGTTGAAATTAGCTGAATTAAGAGGTGGCCTGCTGTAAGGTTGGCTGTGAGTCGCACTCCTAATGCGAGGGGTCGAATAAATAAACTGATTGTTTCGATTACAATTAGAATTGGGATGAGGAGGGCTGGGGTTCCTTCTGGCAAAAGATGGCCTAGGGCTGCAGTGGGTTGGTTGCGTAGCCCGATAATTACTGTGGCCAGCCATAGTGGTACGGCTAGGCCCATATTTAATGAGAGCTGGGTCGTTGGGGTGAATGTATAGGGTAGTAGTCCTAAAATGTTTAGTGTTAAGATGAAAATTATTAAGGAGGCTAAAATTATTGCCCATTTGTGTCCGCCTTTATTGAGGGGTGTTAACAGTTGTTGTGTAAATGTTTTAATAAATCAGTTTTGTAGGGAAATCAGTCGGTTGGTTTGGTAGCGGTTGGTTGGAGAAGGGATTAGGATTCAGGGTAGGGCTAGGGCGATGGCGATTAGGGGGATACCAAGGTGTGTGGGGCTTATAAATTGGTCGAATAGGTTTAGTGCCATGGTCAGTTTCAAGTGTCTGATTTTAGTTTTTCGGCGCTTAGTGCTGTGATTTCATTTGTAAAGGTGTGCTTTAAGACTTTATTTGGGATTACTGTTAGGAAGATTAGTCACGAGAATACGAGAATTGCAAATCATGGGGCGGGGTTTAACTGTGGCATATCACTGGAGGTGGTTGGGGGCCACCAATCTTTAGCTTAAAAGGCTAACGCTAGGCCCTATTTAGCTTTCCAGTGAGGCGGCTTCAAGCATAAGAGAGGATCAGTTTTCAAAGTGCTCTAGAGGGACGGCTTCTACAACGATAGGTATAAAGCTGTGGTTGGCGCCACAGATTTCGGAGCATTGTCCGTAGTACACCCCAGGGCGGGAGGTAATAAAGGATGTTTGGTTTAGTCGTCCTGGGACTGCATCCATTTTTACACCTAATGCTGGAACGGCTCAGGAGTGCAAGACGTCTTCGGCGGAGACTAGGACTCGAACTGGGGATTCTATTGGAATTACCATTCGATGGTCTGTTTCAAGTAGTCGGAATTGCCCGGGGGCTAGGTCTTGTGTAGGAACTATATATGAGTCGAAGGCTAGGTCTTCATAGTCCGTGTATTCGTAGCTTCAGTATCATTGGTGGCCCATGGCTTTTACGGTCAGGTGTGGGTCATTAACTTCGTCTATAAGATATAAGATTCGTAGGGAGGGAAGGGCAATTATAATGAGGATGACGGCTGGGAGAATTGTTCATACGATTTCGATTTCTTGGGAGTCTAAGATGTATTTGTTTGTAAGTTTTGTTGTAACTATTACAACAATAATGTATAAGACTAAAGTGCTAATTAGGAAAACGATTATTAAGGCATGGTCGTGGAAGTGGAGAAGTTCTTCTATTACAGGGGAGGCCGCGTCTTGGAATCCTAGTTGTGAGGGATGTGCCATTAAGCTGTTTAGCTTAAGATACGCAGGAGTTTAACCTGCAATTTTGTCTCGACAAGGCAAGGTAATTTATTTTACTAGTATCTTATAGAAGAAAGTGACAGAGTGGTTATGTGACTGGCTTGAAACTAGTTTACGGGGGTTCGATTCCTTCCTTTCTCGTTAATTTGCTCGTACTTGTACGAAGGCTGGTTCCTCGAATGTGTGATAAGGCGGAGGACATCCGTGTAGCCATTCTGGGTTTGTGGCTGTTAATTCTACAGAGAGAACTTCTCGTTTAGCAGTAAATGCTTCTCATAGGATGAACAGGAATATTACTACTGCTACTAGGGATACAAGAGAGCCAATTGATGAAACAATGTTTCATAATGAGTAAGCGTCTGGGTAGTCTGAATACCGTCGTGGCATTCCGGCTAAGCCTAGGAAGTGTTGTGGGAAGAAAGTGAGGTTTACACCTACGAATATTGTTCCGAAATGGATTTTTGTTCAAGTGTCGTGTAGGGTGTATCCTGTGAAAAGGGGGAATCAGTGTACGAAGGCTCCTATGATGGCAAATACGGCTCCTATTGATAGGACATAGTGGAAGTGGGCTACTACGTAGTAGGTGTCGTGTAGTACGATATCTAGGGATGAGTTGGCTAGTACAATTCCAGTTAGTCCTCCTACTGTGAAAAGGAAAATAAACCCAAGAGCTCATAGTAGTGGGGTTTCTCATTTAATTGATCCTCCGTGTAAAGTGGCTAATCAGCTAAATACTTTGACCCCTGTTGGGATTGCAATAATTATTGTTGCTGATGTGAAGTATGCTCGAGTGTCTACGTCTATTCCTACTGTGAACATGTGGTGGGCTCAGACGATGAAGCCTAAAAGACCAATAGCCATTATGGCTCAGACTATACCCATGTAACCAAAGGGTTCTTTTTTACCTGCATAGTAGGCTACGATATGGGAGATTATTCCAAATCCTGGCAGGATTAAAATATATACTTCTGGGTGGCCAAAGAATCAGAAAAGATGTTGGTAGAGAATTGGGTCTCCTCCTCCTGCGGGGTCAAAGAAGGTCGTATTTAAGTTTCGGTCGGTTAGTAGCATTGTGATCCCAGCGGCTAATACTGGGAGAGATAGTAGTAGTAATACTGCTGTGATCAGGGTGGCTCATACAAATAGAGGTGTCTGGTACTGCGAGATGGCAGGGGGTTTTATGTTAATAATTGTTGTGATAAAGTTAATTGCCCCCAGAATTGATGAGACTCCTGCGAGGTGGAGGGAGAAAATTGTTAGGTCTACGGAAGCTCCTGCATGTGCGAGGTTTCCTGCAAGAGGTGGGTATACAGTTCATCCTGTTCCTGCTCCTGCTTCAACTCCAGATGAGGCAAGAAGAAGTAAGAAGGAAGGTGGGAGGAGTCAGAAACTTATGTTGTTTATTCGGGGGAATGCTATATCTGGGGCCCCAATTATTAGGGGCACAAGTCAATTGCCGAAGCCTCCAATCATAATTGGTATTACTATAAAGAAGATTATTACGAAGGCGTGAGCAGTAACAATAACATTGTAAATTTGATCGTCGCCTAGAAGTGTGCCAGGTTGGGCTAGCTCCGCTCGAATTAGCAGGCTAAGGGCCGTGCCAACTATCCCGGCTCAGGCACCAAATACTAAGTAAAGGGTGCCAATGTCTTTGTGGTTAGTTGAGAAGAATCAGCGTGTGATTGTCACAGGTAGGATGGCCGAGGGTTAGGCGGTGGATTGTAGCTCCATGAACAAAGGTTTAAATCCTTTTCCTATCATAAGCCTTGTGGTGTAAAACATATTGGATTGCAAATCCGAAGAAGCAGATTGGCGTCTGCCGGGGCTTATCCCCGCCTTTTTTCTTGAGGCGGGGAGAAGTAGATGAATGCTCGCTGGTTTGAGTGCCTAGCTGTTAACTAGGAGTTTGTAGGATCGAGGCCTTCTCATCTAGTAAGGCTTTAGCTTAATTAAAGTGTCTGGGTTGCATTCAGAAGATGTGGGGTAGAGTCCTGCAAGTCTTATTCAGAGATTAGGAGATTTTCACTCCTACTTGAAGCTTTGAAGGCTTTTGGTCTATAATATTATCCTAAATCTCTAGTTGATTAATGCTTGAGCTAGTGGGGTGAGTGGTAGGAGCAAGAGTGTTGCGGTTATGAAGGTAGCTAGAAGGGCTGTATTTTGTGTGTTTTGTAGTCGTCAAGGGGTTGAGGCGTTGTTGGTGTTTGGTGGAATTGTGAGGGTTATGGCATAGCATAGTCGTAGGTAAAAGTAGAGGCTTAGGAGGGCGCTGAGTGCTGCAATGGTTGCCACGAGGGGGAGCCCTTGTGCAGTTAGTTCTTGTAGGATTAGTCATTTTGGTATGAATCCTGTGAGTGGTGGCAGACCCCCTAGGGAAAGCAGTGCTAGGGCGGCGACGGCTGTGAGGGAGGGAGTTTTTGATCAAGATATTGCTAATGTATTGATTTTTGTTGTTGATATTAGTTTGAATGCCAGGAATGTTGCTGATGTCATGATAATGTAGGTGATGAGAGCTAGAATGGTTAGTTGGGGTTTAAATTGTGTAATGACGATTATTCATCCTAGATGGGCGATGGATGAATAGGCTAGGATTTTTCGCAGTTGGGTTTGGCTAAGGCCTCCTCAGCCCCCAATAAAGATTGATAGTAGGCCAAGAAAGGTTAATAGTTGTGGGTGGGTTGTGGTGGTAATTTGAATAATTAGTGCAAATGGTGCTAGTTTTTGCCAGGTGGCTATAATAAGTCCTGTAGGCAGATCTAATCCTTGTATTACTGGGGGCATTCAGAAGTGTACGGGGGCCAGGCCTACTTTTAGTGCTAGTGCTATTACAACTAATGTAGTTGCGATTGGGTGTGATAGGCAGTTAATGTTTCATTCTCCTGTGGCTCAAGCATTGATAGTGCTGGCGAATAAAATTGTTGCTGCGGCGGTTGCTTGGGCTAGGAAGTATTTAGTGGTGGCTTCTACTGCTCGTGGGTGATGGTGTTGGGCTATTAGTGGTAGGATTGCTAGTGTATTGATTTCAAGACCTATTCAGGCTAGCAGTCAGTGGGAGCTTATGAAGGTTAGAGTTGTACCTAGGCCTAAGCTTGATAGTAGAATTATAGTAATGTAAGGGCTCATTGGTAAGAGAAGGATTTTAACCTACATTTTTGGGGTATGGGCCCAAAAGCTTGATTTAGCTGATCTTACTAGGAAGTGGTGTAGTGGAAGCACTTGGAGTTTTGATCTCCAGGATATGGGTTCGAGTCCCTTCTTTCTAAGGAGTCGGGGGGATTTTAACCCCCATTAGTCACTCTATCAAAGTGGTCCTTGGGCGTTCAGGCACAACTCCGTTATAATTGTGGGGGCAGCCCTGTAAATGCGATTGGTAGGGCAGCATGTCATAGGATGAGGGCTAATGTTATTGGTAGGAAGTTTTTTCATACTAAATGTATAAGTTGGTCGTATCGGAATCGGGGGTAGGAGGCACGTACCCATAAGAATAGTAGGGATAGTAGTGCAGCTTTTGTTATGATGCCGATGGAGGCAAGTTCGGGAATAGTTGGGGTATGTGTAGTGCCTAAGAATAGAATGGCTGATAAAGTGTTTATTAGTAGGATGTTAGCGTATTCTGCCAAGAAGAATAGCGCGAAGGGTCCTCCTGCATATTCTACATTGAAGCCTGAGACTAGCTCTGATTCACCTTCTGTGAGGTCAAACGGGGCGCGGTTTGTCTCGGCTAGGGTGGAAATGTATCATATGGCGGCTAGAGGTCAGGCTGGGAGGAGGAGCCAGATTGTTTCTTGGGTTGTGTTAAATATTTGAAGGGTGAAACCCCCTGTAAAGATGATGATAGACAGTAGGATTAGTCCTAGGCTAACTTCATATGAGATGGTCTGGGCTACTGCTCGTAGTGCTCCGATTAGGGCATATTTTGAATTGGAGGCTCATCCGGAGCCTAGAATGGAGTATACGGCTAGGCTGGAGAGGGCCAGAATGAATAATATTCCTAAATTGAGGTCTGTTACTGGGTGGGGGATAGGCATTGGTGCTCACAGTGTTAGGGCCAGGGTGAGAGCTAGTATTGGGGTGGCAAGGAATAATAGGGGGGAAGAGGTTGATGGACGGATGGGTTCTTTGATAAATAATTTTACCCCATCTGCAATTGGTTGTAGTAATCCGTATGGCCCTACTACATTTGGGCCTTTGCGTAGTTGTATGTACCCTAGAACCTTTCGTTCAATCAGGGTTAAGAAGGCGACTGCTAGTAGTACTGGCACAATGTAGGCTAAGGGGTTGATTACATGGGTAGCCAATAGGGTTATCATAATTAAGAGGAGGATTTGAACCTCCGGCTGAAAGGGCTTAGGCCTTTTGCAATTACCGGGCTCTGCCATCTTAATTAATCTTATCTTGATGTGGGTTTGTGCTCTCCTTTTGTCTAATTTAGTTGATGTCATTAGGTCAGGGTGGGGCGTGTTTTATAATATAGGCCCCCTTCTTTCGGTCCTTTCGTACTAGAAAGAAGTAGCATTACAGATAGAAACTGACCTGGATTGCTCCGGTCTGAACTCAGATCACGTAGGACTTTAATCGTTGAACAAACGAACCCTTAATAGCGGCTGCACCATTAGGATGTCCTGATCCAACATCGAGGTCGTAAACCCTCTTGTCGATATGGGCTCTA